TTTCAAACAAACCAGCCTATCCTCTGTATGGGGCTTATACGGGGTGGTTGGAACAAAGACACATTTGGGGGTGAATCCAATGTGGCAGATAAGGGCATCTGTCTATCTGCACGGCTCCAATCAATAGTTCAAGTCACACACTCCCATAATCCATTTTCTCTTCGGAGAATTCACTTCAACTATTCGTGTCAAATTCAAATAAAGAATACTATATTGTATAGTTGAAGGAAAATATCCAAATACATGTCTTATTCTTTTCAATAATCCATATTTGTAGCAATGAAATACTATTGTTCCTCCTCGAGTGATAAATGATTGATTACAAATATCTATGATCTATATTCTCTATAAAGGACCCGAAATACCTTGTTTACGTATCATTAGGAAATGCATTAACATAAATACGGCAGTAAGAAGAGGTAGGACAAAAGTGTGTAAACTATAAAAACGAGTCAAAGTGGATTGTCCCACACTAGCACTTCCGCGTAATAACTCGACCAAGGGAGATCCTATTACAGGAATAGCTTCCGGTACGCCTGTTACAATTTTGACTGCCCAATAACCAATTTGGTCCCAAGGTAGGGAATAACCGGTTACCCCAAAGGATGCGGTCAATACAGCCAGAACCACGCCTGTAACCCAAGTCAATTCGCGGGGTTTTTTAAAACCACCTGTGAGATACACACGAAATACGTGCAAGATCATCATTAGGACCATCATACTTGCCGACCATCGATGGACTGATCGGATTAACCAACCAAAGTTAGCTTCAGTCATTATGTATTGAACAGAAGCAAAAGCCTCAGTAACAGTCGGACGGTAGTAAAAGGTCATAGCAAACCCCGTAGCTACTTGTACTAAAAAACAAGTAAGCGTAATTCCTCCTAGACAATAAAATATGTTGACATGAGGAGGGACATATTTACTAGTTATATCGTCTGCAATCGCCTGAATTTCGAGACGTTCTTCGAACCAATCATAGACTTTATTGAGATAGGTAAACCAAAAGTACTCCCCCCCGGAGAACCGTATCTGAGAATTTCATCTCGTACAGCTCAAACAAAAACCCAAAATATTGCTTTGGTTGCAAGGGATATGTAATAGAAACTTTTTAATAAAACCTCTCCCACTCTGAGTGAGGATATGAACGAGTAAAAATCCCAAAGCTCTTATTTGTGGTTATAATGTCAAAATATCAAGTTGGCGCATTCGTCTTTATGTTGATCATTATAGGCCTCTTGAATCTTCTATTTACCTACTTTCTTTGATTTTTTTGTGTGCAATGCCGCTTTATTCTTGTTTTCTTTATTATTGATAGGAATTCTCTTGTTAAGACCCTATGAATCGATGAAAACTCCAGATTCATACTCAAACCACGATGATTCAACAAAACTTCAAACTAAGTCCAAAGATTCCCTGAGTAAGAATCATTCGATCATCACTTATTGAATGAATAGATATATAATGACTAAAAATCCAAAGAAAGCTTTGCCCTTTGATCAAAATAAAAAAAGGAATTTTTTGAAAAAAAAAAAAGAAGAAAAATCTTTCGATTTAGAACTTATAACTCTTTGGAAAATTTTGTGGAGTCCGGTCGCGGGGTATGAATATTAAGTTAAGTATGAATCGTAGTTAATATTTTGTGATCTATTTCATATATTCCGTGCTCCAGATACTAGGGATGAATATCCGACGAAGTAAAACCATCTCTATCAAGATGACAGACCCATTCTCTGTACTATCAATAGGATCCATTATAACAAGTCACACACTCATATTCCGGAAATACAAAAAGAAATTCCACGATCGAACTACCAATAACATAAAAAAATATAACAATACCAAAATTATCTAATGGTAGAAAAATCCGAAACCAAAAAGCTTTCCTTGTATTGAAAAACTAAGAATTCGCGGTTCGTTTGAATCTAATTTAATTCATTGAAATTCCATCCAGTAAAACAGAAGAGTTATAAATTTCCAAAATAATAGATAGGAATACCGCAAATAGAGCCATTGCGACACCCATCAACGGAGTAGTTCCCCATCCAGGAGCTACTTTACCATATTCTGAATTCAATGGTTTCAATAAATCCCCTACAACAGTTCGTCTTGGTCCAGATCTAGAACTCCCCTCAACGGTTTGTGTAGCCATAAATCCTATTTTGTATTCATTGAGATCTGTTGACTTTGTATACCATTCCGTTGTAAATAAACGATCTTATTATAGATCCATTTTGGTCTTGAAATTATATAATAATGGAAACAGCAACCCTAGTCGCCATCTCTATATCTGGGTTACTTGTAAGTTTTACTGGGTATGCCTTATATACTGCTTTTGGGCAACCCTCTCAACAACTAAGAGATCCATTCGAGGAACACGGGGACTAGTTGAAGCAACAAGCCTCCCAACATTGGGAGGCTTGTTGCTTCAATTGATATAATGAAAAATCATTTCACCTTTTTAGTTGGAACTTTCGGAGGTTCTCGAAAAAAGATAGCG